CAATCAGAATTCCAATCCGAACTCAAACATGAATTCGTGTTTTTTTGACAAATCTGAGAATCCAGATTTCTGTGTCGTAAAAAAAAACGAATCGGAAAAAAAGATTTTTTTATTGAACGTGTTCATTCATTTTGACTACTTTAAGCGCATTTCTCAGAGTAATTTTGATTCCAACTCCACCCTCCCGGAGTTCATTCTCCGGGGAACCCCATTTAAATTATTTCGGTGTATTCTTTCCAATCCACTTTTTCTCTGATTTCGTTGGAAATCATATAAAGACAATTCCTATTTGATATAGCTATTTGTGCCAGTATTTTACGATTAAGAAGCAACTGCCTCTTATATAAATCATGTATTAATTTACTATAACTATAGGATACTCCTTTTTCTCGAATTACTGCGTTTATCCGAGTGATCCACAAACGACGAAAATTTCTCTTTTGCTTATCCCTATCCCGACGAGCTGAAACCAAAGCTCTTATTTTCTGTTGAGTAATCGTTCGAGTAAGTCTTGAATGAGACCCTCGAAAACTTGATGCAAATAAACGAATTTTTGTTCTACGTTTTCGGGCTATATATCCGCGTTTAACTCTAGTCATTGAATAAATAAAATTTTGACAAATAACTAATTGAGTTTTTTCTTTCAGTTATTATTTTTCCCGTCTTGGCCTATTAATAACTAATAACCAAACGGATTTTTCCAATGTATAAAATCAAAATTCCAATGGCTTTGGCTACTATAACCTTCCCGACCACGATTTTTTGGTATTTTACTGCGAAATATGAAAGAAATAGGAAAATTTCTTTTGCTAGGTGTCAAAAATCTAGTCAAAAAAAAGAAATAGAAATTAAATCAATAAATAAATAGTGGGTTTCCTCGTTTCTATGGTTACTTCTTAAACGGCGAGGTCTTCTCTATACACCGGAGCCTTTGGCTTCATTTAATATTTCATCAATGTTATTGGTAACTTGTATAGTTCACACCACACTCTTTGGCTCTACCCATGAATTATCCAGTAATAGGTCTTTCACAAAGAGATCCACCTATACAGTAACGGTATTTAATTATGAAAGTTTGCTGGGTAGCTGACCCTCGTACTCCGTTCTTGACCGAGCGATAACTTCATTTTTCTGTTTTTTTTTTTGAATTTCAATAAGATTTTTCCGCTTAATGGATAACCATTTGCTACCAATGGAGAATTGTTTCTCATCTTAAATTCAGGTGATTGGATTTGCACCAATGGAAACCATAAACTTTCTACACAATAGAAGGATAGATTTGCTTATTTTTAGATAGTGAATGGAGTCCCTTCTTCCATTCTATCCTATTCACTGGTACTGATCATTCATACTGGAAGCGGTTTTCTTGGCTTTTTTGTGTCAGCTCATGATCTAAACGAGTCGCACATACACCCTAGTACATGTTCCTCGACGCTGAGGGCACCCCCGAAGAGCGGGGGATTTCGTGACATTTCGAATGGGCTGTCTTGTATTTCTAATAAGTTGTTTAATAGTTGGCATGTTGAGTCATATACATAATGGGCTGGTTTAGATTGATCCTAACCGGATTTTTTTTTATTTAATATTTATATAGTCAACTCATAGATAAAATATCAAATCACTGATTTTCACAAAATCCATTTTTTCATTCAACTGCTACAAGATCAACAATTCCATAAGCTCGGGCTTCTGTTGCTGACATAAAAACATCTCTTTCCATGTCTTCAGATACAACCCATAAAGGTTTGCCCGTCCTTTGTACATAAACCTTTGTGAGGGTTTCGCGTAGTTTCAGCAGTTCTTCCGCTTCCAGGATAAATTCTCCCGTTTGTGCTTCATAAAAAGAACTAGCAGGTTGATGGATCATTACCCTGATAATAGTTCTATCTGGTGTGATGAAAGAAAAGAAAGATAAAGAAAAATAGGAAAAAGGATAGAATTGAACAACCGTACGGGCATTATCTTTTATGCATTGCATACGGCTCTATAATGAAATTAACCCCTACTTTCCCGTTCAAGAAAGATAAAAATAGAATCTATCAACCCCAGATGGGTAAACGATCAAAATGCCACCCTTCTTTTTTTTTTCGGAGAAGTTCAAAAATACTATGATGGCTCCGCTGCTTTCTATTTTAAAATGGATTCTTTTTTTTGTCTTTGATTCAGCAATCCCAAAGTTTCTTTTTGAGCTAACCAAAAAAGAAAATTTGGTTTTTTTCGCACTCTTTTTTTATAACTTAAATATTGTTAAGAGCCCATTGGTGTGAAAACAAATAAGTTTGTGACGCTGAATTGGACTTCCGATAGATAAGAGAAAGTCGGAAATATCTTTTATCTCATACTACTCTCTCGATACATAATCAAATCTTTTGAAAAAAAAAATAAAAAAAAAATTCATATCGAATTCGAAGTGCCATGCTATTATTACTTAATATTCATATGGCGAAGGCATAGTTTTCTTTTTTCTCTCAAATAAAAAAACTTCATTGGCGCCAAGCGTGAGGGAATGCTAGACGTTTGGTAATTTCTCCTCCAACAAGAATAAAAGATCCCATTGACGCGGCCAATCCCATGCATATTGTATGGACTTCTGGTCGTACAAATTGCATAGTATCATAAATGGCTACTCCGGGTATTACCCATCCGCCAGGGGAGTTTATAAACAAATAAAGATCTTTGGTCTCATCCTCGATACTGAGATATACCATAAGACCAATAAGTTGATTCGAGATCTCGCTATCAACCTCTTGGCCTAAAAAAAGTAATCTTTCTCGATAAAGTCGGTTGAGTAGGGTAAAATTGTATCCCTTAGGAACCGTACATGCACCTTTTGATGCATACGGTTCAAAAAAAATAGCGAAGAAAAGAATCAATGTATAGATTCCAGCCCTCTTTCTTTTATTTTTCGAGTTTTTCTACCTTTTTACTTTTTCTTCAATTTTTCAAAAAAGATGCATTTTGATTTCTTCTTTGATAATATAAAAAAAGGGGTAAATAAACTTATCGAATTTACTTCTCATTTACTTCTCATTGATGTATTCTTTCATCGAAATTCAATCCAAATCGCGATGATATTTTCTTGTTCCTGAATGGGCCTCTTTCATCTTTTTAGGTTTATGCTCTACTCCGGGTAAAGATCCGCCCGATTTTCATTTGCACATATAGGACAAATCTTCCCCTCACCATTTCTTGTTGTTATGACTTTACAAATAATCATTTATGATACACGTAGTAATCATAAATATATTACCAATTGGGTTTTTCTAAACGGAGTCTGGATACCTCATTTTTTTCGTCCAGCCAAAGCCAACCATAAATTATTCTAATTGATATAATTCTATGAATTCCCCCAAATAATGCATTTAATTGCAGTTCACGCTCCAATTTTTCGATGATTCAATTTCTCTTTCTTGGGCGAAACAGAGGATATCTCGGTCGGGGGAGAGAACGGGGAAATTCCATATGACCCAATATATCTGACAAGTCGCACTATACGTCAACCCAAGATGCATCTTCCTCTCCAGGACTTCGGAAGGGTACTTTTGGAACACCAATAGGCATGGATTGAAAGAAAAAAGGAATTAAATACTATATTTCACTTTGATGTGGAAACGTAACAATATGGTTTTATTGTCTTTATAATATTGACTTTTTTATTTTATCCATAGATTAGAAAAATTTAGAAAGAAATACAAAATAAATAAAGGAAAATTTTTACGAATAGATCCTTCTAATGATAAATGAAGGATGGACACATTTACTCATAGAAAATGGTATCAATCCACCATTGCATATTGGTACTTATCGAGTATAGAATAAATCTGCTTCTCTTTGTTCTTACGAACCGAATTCTTCCATTATTACGAATAGAATATAGAATCCTAACCCTTGTTAGGAAGTAATCTACTGAACAGGGGAAGTCTATAGGATAGTCATAGTATAACCTTTCCAATGCAATAAAGTTACGTAGTGTCTATTTTTCTTCGATAAAGGGGTATTTTCCATGGGTTTGCCTTGGTATCGTGTTCATACCGTTGTATTGAATGATCCCGGCCGGTTGCTTTCCGTTCATATAATGCATACAGCTCTGGTTGCTGGTTGGGCGGGCTCGATGGCTTTGTATGAATTAGCAGTTTTTGATCCTTCTGACCCTATTCTTGATCCGATGTGGAGACAGGGTATGTTCGTTATACCCTTCATGACTCGTTTAGGAATAACCAATTCGTGGGGGGGTTGGAGTATCACAGGAGGAACTGTAACGAATCCGGGGATTTGGAGTTACGAAGGTGTAGCTGGGGCACATATTGTGTTTTCTGGCTTATGCTTTTTGGCAGCTATCTGGCATTGGGTCTATTGGGATCTAGAAATATTTTCTGATGAACGTACAGGAAAACCCTCTTTGGATTTGCCCAAGATCTTTGGAATTCATTTATTTCTCTCCGGGGTGGCTTGCTTTGGTTTTGGTGCATTTCATGTAACAGGTCTGTACGGCCCTGGAATATGGGTGTCCGATCCTTATGGACTGACGGGAAGAGTACAGCCTGTAAATCCGTCGTGGGGCGTGGAAGGTTTTGATCCTTTTGTTCCGGGAGGAATAGCTTCTCATCATATTGCAGCAGGTACACTGGGCATATTAGCGGGTCTATTCCATCTTAGCGTTCGACCGCCACAACGTCTATACAAAGGGTTACGTATGGGAAATATTGAAACTGTACTCTCCAGTAGTATCGCGGCTGTCTTTTTTGCAGCTTTTGTTGTTGCTGGAACTATGTGGTATGGTTCAGCAACTACTCCCATCGAATTGTTTGGTCCCACTCGTTATCAATGGGATCAGGGTTATTTCCAGCAAGAGATATATCGAAGAGTTAGCGCCGGGCTAGCCGAAAATCAAAGTTTATCAGAAGTCTGGTCTAAAATTCCTGAAAAATTAGCTTTTTATGATTATATCGGCAATAATCCGGCAAAAGGAGGATTATTTAGGGCAGGCTCAATGGATAACG